GTAGTTTGTGTTGTTTGTTTTGTTTCTTGCTTGTCGGGGTGCTAGGTGTGCTTGGTTGGGTTGGTGTTAGCGGGGTTAGACGTGGCGGGTGGCGGGGGGTAGGGTGGTTGTTTTGGTTGGGAGTAGGGAGTTAAATCGTTAGGGGAGGGAAAGAGGATGTGGCTGTAAATGTGTAAAAAATAAACAAAATAGTAAAGCTTTAAAATGGATGAAGTATTGGATATTTGGGTGCGAAGAACAAACAGAGCAGCCAACGTTAAACAAACAAGTTGAATGGATATATGCAGGTGAAATGAAAGCAGACAACAAACGTTGACGAACAAAACGTTCTTGAAATGAATCACAGTTCGAGGGCGACGTTTGTTTGTTCAAACGTTTGTTAAAAACAGAAAATTTGTCGAGAGCTCGAAAAGTTTTTATTCGGGATTTCCTAGCGTTATTTGATAATGATTGGGAATCCTGATGGTGTAACAAATTGATAAATTCATGTCCCTAAACCATTAAAAGAATAATACCTGTTAGTAGGGAGAGTGGTATAACCATTAACCAGTTGTCAGAAAAAGTGCATCAGTGCTGATATGATACCAGGGATACTTGACACCGTCTCATTACATCAACCCTTGAAGGTGAGAAATATACCGAAGTCCACCGGCACCCACGTCAACAGATTGTATTTACCCGCTGCACCGGAGGGCAGAGTGAAGTTACGAGAGAAAGAAGAAATACCAGAGGCGCTAGAATCACTGAGATGCTGCGATCACGAGGCAAGGAGTACATAAATAGCGAACCAAATGAGCCTGTGGAGGTAATAGTGTGGTGAGTCAACCAGTCCATGGTCCTGACCGAGGAACCAGAGGCGCAAAAGTGCAAGTAGTGCGAGGGGTGTAGGGGGAAAGAAAGATCCTGAAGCTGGTCGTGATAAACCTTACATACGTCGAGTTGGTGATTTCTCGTGAGAGGCACAATCAATAAATAACCCAGTACCTGAAACTAGCGCATCAAGCAGACTCTGTAATTAGGTACGTATGACCGCAGAACGTTAATACCTTCTGTTACGAGAAGCAAAACCGAGCCGTACCAGAGAGCTATCCGATAACACATAGCATGAGATAGAGCATTAATCCTATATTACAAGAAACAAAACCGAGCTGTACCAGTAACGATCCGATAGTACATAGCATGGGATAGAACATTAAGTCTCTAATCCTCAAGGAATTAATGTAGTGTAAGATAGAGCATTAAGTCTCCAGTCCTCAAGAAATTAATGTGATGTATAAGGGACCATTATTTAATGCCCGATACACATAGACTATGTAAAACTTAAGCCCACAGTACTGTGGGGGGGTAGGGGGGGTCCCATTACTATATGGAGTTCTCATAGTTAAGGCATATAACGATGGTTTTTCAGGCCATAGATCTTGGATAGTTCCAAGTGAGAACTCTATGGCCTATTTTGTATTGCTTTTAGGGGTTGGTTTTGTTTTGGCAGCGCTTCTGGTAGCTTCTAATCCCTCTCCCTACTATGGTGTTGTGGGGTTAGTTTTTGGTTCTATTGTAGGGTGTGGGTGGTTGGTAAGTTTGGGGGTTTCTTTTATGTCTTTGGTGCTTTTTATGGTTTATTTAGGGGGGATGTTGGTGGTTTTTGTATACTCTGTTTCGTTGGCGGCGGACCCCTTTCCTCAGGTCTGGGGCGGTTGGCGTGTTGTGGGGTATGCTTTTGGGCTTGCTCTAGGTGTATCTGTGGGGTTTGCTGTCTGTGGGTGGGGGAGTGGAGGGTTTGGGGTGGATGTTGTTGATAGTGTTGGGATGTTCTTTGTTCGGTTGGATTTTGGTGGGGTAGCTTTATTCTATTCCTGTGGGGTGGGAATATTCTTGGTGGCTGGCTGGGGGTTGCTGTTAACCCTGTTTGTTGTACTAGAGCTTGTGCGGGGCCTATCTCGTGGGGCTATTCGGGCGGTTTAAGTCAGAAGATAGTTTAATGAAAAATACCAGCTTTGGGAGTTGGTGATAGGGGTTTAGTCCCCTTTTTCTGATCTAACTCTAAGAAGGGATGAATCTTCGTTCTTTGGTTTACAAGACCAATGTTTTTTGTAAACTATTAGAGTTTAGTTAAGGATTTTATTTTCTAGGGAGGAGGTGAGGGGAAAGAGGACTAGGATGATAGTGAAGTAGGTTAGTGAGGCTAGCTGCCCAATAATAATAAATGGGTGCTCTACTGGTTGGCTTCCCACTCATGTTAGGATAAATAGGTTGGCGGCAAGTGTTCAGAATAGGAGTTGGGAGGCGGGCCGGAAGGCTATGGTGCGCTGTTTGGATTTATGTAGGAAGGGGCTTAGGAGCAGGATTAGTACGGAGGCAGCTAGGGCTAGGACTCCGCCTAGTTTGTTGGGGATTGATCGTAGGATTGCGTATGCAAATAGGAAGTATCATTCGGGTTTAATATGTGGGGGGGTTGTTAGGGGATTTGCTGGGGTGAAGTTTTCGGGGTCTCCTAGTAGGTTGGGTGAGAATAGGGCAAGGGTGGTGAGTAAGAGGAGTATAATGGCGAATCCTAGTAGGTCTTTTAGGGAGAAGTAGGGGTGGAATGGGATTTTGTCGCAGTTTGATGGGATGCCTAGGGGGTTGTTTGATCCTGACTCGTGGAGGAAGGTTAGATGGATGATAACTAGGCTGGTGATTATGAATGGTAGGAGGAAGTGTAGGGCGAAGAATCGTGTTAGGGTGGGATTATCTACGGAGAATCCACCTCAGGCCCATTCAACTAGTGTTTGTCCGATGTATGGGATGGCAGAGAATAGGTTTGTGATGACTGTAGCCCCTCAGAATGATATTTGGCCTCATGGTAGGACGTAGCCGACAAAAGCAGTTGCTATGAGGGTAAGTAGGAGGATAATTCCCGTGTTTCAGGTTTCTTTGTATAGGTATGAGCCATAGTAGAAGCCTCGTGCGATATGGAGGTAGATACAGATAAAGAAGAGTGAGGCTCCATTTGCATGTAGGTTGCGGATTAGTCATCCGTACTGTACATTTCGGCATGTGTTAGCTACGGATGAGAAGGCTAGGGAGGTGTCTGCAGTGTAGTGGGCAGCTAGGAGTAGGCCGGTTAGGATTTGGATTGTTAGGCAGATTCCTAGAAGGGACCCGAAGTTTCATCAGGCAGAGATGTTTGAGGGGGTTGGTAGGTCAATTAGGGAGCTGTTTACTATTTTCAGTAGGGGGTGGGATTTTCGTGGGTTGGGGGCCATTAGGGTTGGGTTTATAGGAGTAGTAGGGCGATTAGGATGGATAGTGCGGAGGATCCTAGGTATGCTTTGATTAGCCCCTTGTGTAGTGTAGTTGAGGTTTTAGCTGCTATAGCCTGTAGGTTGGCGAGCCCTTCTGGCCCTATTTTTTTGTACCACGATAGGTCAATTAGGTGGTTGGCGATCTTTTGTCCAGTGTTTAGTAGTGCTGTAGAGCTTGGGCGGTGGGTTAGGAGGTTGAAGTATCCTAGTGTGGAGGAGAAGTTTAGGTAGTGGTTTTGTTTGGGTCGGGTTGTAGTGTGGGTTGAAGTTGTAAGCTCTAGGGCCAGGAAGATACCTAGGGTTGTTGCTACAATGGCTGCAGTTTTTGTTAGGGGGGGTATTGTTATCGGTGGGGTTTGTGCTGGGGTTATATAGGATGTGATGATTAGGCCGGCGGTAATGCTTCCGATGGCTAGGCGGGTAATTGGGTTTGTGATTTGTGGGCTGTTTTCGTTTATTGGGGTGATTGTTGGTATACGGGTAGATTCTGTTTGCACTAGGAGGGTTATTCGTAGGCTGTATGTGGCGGTGAAGGTTGTGGCTAGGAGAGTGAGGAGTAATGCCCAGGTATTTAGGTAGGAGGTGTTTAGGTTTTCAATGATAAGGTCTTTTGAGAAGAATCCTGCTAGGAATGGGGTTCCTATTAGTGCAAGGTTTCCGATTGTTAGGCATGAGGTGGTTGTTGGGAGTGTTTTTTGTAGGCCTCCTATCTTTCGGATATCCTGTTCTCCATTTAGACTATGGATGATTGACCCTGAGCATAGGAATAGTATGGCTTTGAAGAAGGCGTGGGTTGAGATGTGGAGGAAGGCTAGTTGTGGGAGGTTAAGTCCGATGGTGACTATTATTAGTCCTAGTTGACTTGATGTGGAGAAGGCGATAATTTTTTTGATATCGTTTTGTGTAAGGGCGCAGATAGCGGCGAATAGTGTGGATATGGCCCCTAGGCATAGGCATAGGGTAAGGGCGGTTTTGTTGGTGGTAAGTAGTGGGTGGGTGCGGATGAGTAGGAAGATTCCGGCTACCACTATCGTGCTCGAGTGGAGTAGGGCGGAGACTGGGGTGGGGCCCTCTATGGCGGCTGGTAGTCAGGGGTGGAGGCCGAATTGTGCTGATTTTCCTGTAGCAGCTAGGATAAGGCCTAGGAGGGGAAGCGTTGGGGTTTCTGTGGGTGGGAATAGTTGTATCTCTCAGGAGTTTGTGGTAGAGGCAAGTCATGCTATACTTAGGATGAGTCCAATGTCTCCGATTCGGTTATAAAGTACAGCCTGTAAGGCTGCTGTGTTGGCTTCTATTCGTCCGTGCCATCAGCTGATTAGTAGGAAGGATATGATGCCCACTCCTTCTCAGCCGATGAAGAGTAGGAAGATATTGTTGGCGAGGGTAAGTGTTAGTATTGCAATTAGGAAGGTTATTAGGTAGGAGAAGAATTTTGTGATGTGTGGGTCTGATGCTATGTAGGATATTGCAAATTGTAGGATGGATCATGTTACAAATAGGGCGATGGGGAAGAATAGTATTGAGTACTGGTCTATTTTTAGACTAATGGGAATTTTAAAGTTTATGGTGAATTTTCACTCTCAGTATGAGGTGATGCTATCTAGCCCCGATTGTATAAAGATTGTTGTAGGTACTAGGCTGGTTAGGAAGGCGGCCTTGGTGGTAAGGGTAATGGTCTTGGGGGAGTTTTGAAGGTTTTTTGAGAGGAGTGGGAGGAGTGTGGGGGTTAGGACGATAGTTAGTGTTAGAGTTATGAGGGTGGTTAGAAGTAGGGCTGTTTCCACTACTTTTACTTGGATTTGCACCAAGATGGATGGTTCCTAAGACCAGTGGATTGACTTTTATCCTTTAAAAGTAAGGGGACTGAGGTTTTATACTCAGGTGCAAGAGTTAGCAGTTCTTGTTGGTTGGGCCTCCCCTCGGCAGGTAAGAAGGGTTTAACTTCTATTTTTAGGATCACAGTCTAATGTTTGGTTTAAACTATACTTGCATGAGAGGGGTCCGGAGATTAGCTCGGGTTTTAGGATTAGGAGGAGTATGGGGATGAGGTGTAGGGCTATCAGTAGATGCTCTCGTGTGGTTGAGTTTTGGAGTGCTGTGATGTGTGGGGGAAGGGTTCCTCGTTGGGTTGTTGTTAGTATAAATAGGGTGTATGAGGCGGTTAGTAGGGTAGCGGTTCCGGTTAGGATAATAGTGGGGGGAGATCAGTTGAACAGTGAGATTATGATGTTTAGCTCTGCTATTAGGTTTGTGGTGGGGGGTAGGGCTATATTTGTTAGGTTGGCTAGTAGCCATCAGGTGGCTATTAGGGGGAGGAGGGGCTGTAGTCCTCGGGTTAGTAGGAGGATTCGGCTGTGTGTGCGCTCATAGTTTGTGTTGGCTAGACAGAATAGTATTGAGGAGGTTAGGCCGTGGGAGATTATGAGGATTATAGCTCCGGAGAAGGATCAGTGTGTTTGGATTATGCATGCTGCGATGACTAGGCCTATGTGGCTTACGGAGGAGTAGGCAATGAGTGATTTTAGGTCGATTTGACGGAGGCATATTGAGCTGGTTATGAGTGCGCCTCATAGGGCCAGGGTAATGAATGGGTAGTGTAGGAGGTTGTCTGGGGAGGAGTTTGTTAGGAGGGTGATGCGTATGATGCCGTATCCTCCTAGTTTAAGGAGTAGGGCAGCAAGTAGTATGGACCCTGCGATTGGGGCTTCTACGTGGGCTTTGGGGAGTCATAGGTGGAGGCCGTATAGTGGTGCTTTTACTATAAAGGCTATGAGTAGGGCTATATCTAGTAGGAGGTTGGATCAGTAGTTGGTTGGGGTTAGTGGGAGGGGGTGGGGGGAGAGTTTTAGGGTAAGGAGGTGTAGGGTGCCTGTTTGTGAGTGTAGGTATAGGATAGCAATTAGTAGTGGGAGGGAGCTGATGAGCGTGTAGAAGAGGAAGTAAATGCCTGCGCTTAGGCGCTCTGGTTGACTTCCTCATCGTGTAATTAGGATTAGCGTTGGGATGAGGGTTGCCTCAAAGGAGATATAGAATATTATGAGCTCTGTGGCTGAGAAGGCTAGGATAATAAGGGGTTGCACTGCAATTAGGGTTACTGTGAATATTCGTTTGCGTGTGAGGGGCTCGTGTTGTAGGTGGTTTTGGCTTGCTAGAATTATAAGTGGTACGAGTCAGCAGGATAGGACTAGTAGGGGTGAGGATGTTTGATCGATACCTGCTCATTGGTTAAGGTTTTTGTATGGGTGATATGAGGGGGTTAGTCACTGTAGGCTTAGGGCAGCAATTAATAGGCTATGTATTGTGGTATTAGCCCATATTAGTTTGGGGGGTGATAGGAGGGTTACTGGGAGAAGTATTGTTGTTGGTAGAATGATTTTTAGCATTGTAGAAGGTTCAAGTTTTGTAGGTGGTCGGAGCCGTGCGTTCGTGTGGAGGCTACTAGTATTGCTAGTCCTGTGCCTGCCTCACATGCGGAGAATGTTAGTATGAGGATTGGTATAAGGGCGGATGATGGTGATTGGTTTTCGATTGGTCATGTTGATAAGGCGATGTATATTGATAGTATTATGCTTTCTAGGCATAGTAGGGCGGAGATAAGGTGTGCTCGGTGGAAGGCTAATCCTAGGCTACTTAGGGTAAAGGCTGAGTAGAAGCTTAGGTGAAGGAGGGGCATGGAGAAAGTCATAGGATGGGTTATGATTTGTTGAGTCGAAATCAACTGTCTTGCTTTAGACTAACTTTCTTATTCTGCCCACTCAAGCCCCCCCTGTGTTCACTCGTAGATTAGGCCAAGAGTTAGCAGGAGGATAATGATGGATGTTCAGGTTAGGGTGGTAGTTGGGTATTTTAGTTGGATGGCTCACGGTAGTGGTAGTAGTAGGGCAATCTCTAGGTCGAATAGGAGGAATAGAATGGCTACTGAGGAAGAATCGGATGGAGAATGGGAGTCGAGCAGATCCTAGTGGGTCGAATCCACATTCGTAGGGGGAGAGTTTTTCTGAGTCGGGGTTTATCTGGGTAACTCAGAAGTTTAGTGAGGTTAGGGCTATAGTGAGGGTGAGGGTTGTAGTAAGTATAAATGTGATTATGTTTATTGCTCTTCTCTGGGGCTTTGCCAGATTCTATAGATTGGAAGTCTATTGTAATGGTTATACTAGGAGAGCAGGATCCTCATCAGTAGATGGTTATGTAGAGGAATAGTCAGATAACGTCTACGAAGTGTCAGTATCAGGCTGCTGCCTCGAATCCGAAGTGGTGGTTGGGTGTAAAGTGGAATTTGGTTAGTCGTAGGAGACATACTAGTAGAAAGGAGGATCCAATAATGACGTGGAGTCCGTGGAATCCTGTTGCTACGAAGAAGGTGGAGCCATATACTCCATCGGCGATTGAGAATGGTGCCTCGTAGTATTCTGTTGCTTGTAGGGCGGTGAAGTATAGGCCTAGTAGGACAGTAAGTGTTAGTGCTTGGATTGCTTGCTTTTGGTCCCCCTCCGTGATGCTGTGGTGTGCTCAGGTTACGGTGACGCCTGAGGCTAGTAGGATGGCTGTGTTGAGGAGGGGGACTTCTAGGGGGTTTAGGGGTGTAACTCCGGTGGGAGGTCATTGGCTGCCTAGCTCTGGGGTGGGGGCTAAGCTGGAGTGGAAGAAGGCTCAGAAGAAGCCTAGGAAGAAGAATACCTCTGATGTGATGAATAGAATTATTCCGTACCGTAGGCCTTTTTGGACGGTTAGTGTGTGGTGGCCTTGGAATGTGCTTTCTCGTACAATGTCTCGTCATCATTGGATTATAACTATGATGATTGATATTAGTCCTAGGATTAGCAGCTGTGATGAGTTATAGTGGAATCATATGATTAGCCCTGATGTGGTAAGTAGGGCGGCGGTTGCTCCGAAGATGGGTCATGGGCTGGGGTCTACTATATGGTATGAGTGCGCTTGGTGGGCCATTAGATGTTTTCTTGTAGGTAAAGGCTTAGTAGGAGGACGAAGACGTAGGCTTGGATTATGGCAACTGCTACTTCTAGGATTGTTAGTAGGAGGAGGATAGTGGCTGTAAGGAGGGATACTGTTGGTATAATGGGGAGGAGGGTGATGGTGGCTGTTGAGATTAGTTGGATGAGTAGGTGCCCTGCGGTGAGGTTTGCTGTAAGGCGCACTCCTAGGGCTAGTGGGCGGATGAAGAGGCTAATAGTTTCGATTATAATTAGCGCTGGGATTAGAGGGGTGGGTGTGCCTTCTGGTAAGAGATGCCCTAGGGAGGTTGTGGGTTGATTTCGTAGGCCCGTAAGTAGTGTGGCAAGTCAGAGTGGGAGGGCAAGGGCTATGTTTATTGATAGTTGGGTGGTTGGGGTGAATGTGTATGGTAGTAGGCCTAGGAGGTTGACTAATAGTAATAGTATTATTAGTGATGTGAGAATAAGTGCCCACTTATGGCCTGGTTTGTTTAGTGGGGTTATGAGTTGTTTGGTGACTGTGCTGATAAGCCATAGTTGTAGGGTGGAGAGGCGGTTGGTGATTCATCGGTTTTTGGGTGTGGGGAGAAGTAGGGTGGGGAGTAGTATAGATAGGAGGATTAGTGGGATTCCAAGGAGGTATGGGCTTGAGAACTGGTCGAAGAAGGTTAGGATCATGGTCAGGTTCAGGGGCTGTTTTTGGTAGTTATGGGCGTTTTGTTAGTAGGAGGGTTTGTAGGTGTGAATGCTAAGATTTTGGGTTGGATGATTAGTGAAAATGTTAATCATGATAGGATTATGATGAAGAGCCATGGGTTTGGGTTAAGCTGTGGCATACCATTAAGGAGGGAGCTATCCCTCTTTGTCTAGCTTAAAAGGCTAGTGCTGGTGCATAGCTTCTTAATGATTAGGATGTTAGTGTTGAGGATCAGGTTTCGAAGTGAGTGAGGGGGGTGGATTCAATTACAATGGGTATGAAGCTGTGATTGGCCCCACAGATTTCTGAGCATTGGCCGTAGAAGATTCCTGGTCGAGTAGTGGTGAATGCCGTTTGGTTAAGTCGCCCTGGGATGGCGTCGGTTTTTACTCCTAGGGTGGGGACTGCTCATGAGTGAAGTACGTCGTCGGCGGTAACGATAATGCGGATTGGAGATTCTATTGGGATAACAACGCGGTGGTCGACTTCTAGGAGTCGAAAGTGTCCAGATGGGAGCTCTGCTGTGGGGATTATATAGGAGTCGAATGAGAGGTCTTTGAAGTCTGTGTACTCATATGATCAGTACCATTGGTGTCCAATAGCTTTTAGGGTTAGGTCTGGCTCGTCGATTTCGTCTATTATATAAAGGATTTGTAGGGATGGTAGGGCGAGTAGGATGAGGACGATGGCTGGAAGGATTGTTCAAATTAATTCAACTTCTTGGGCGTCAACGGTATTTGAGGATAGTTTTTCTATTAGTATGAGTGTTAGGAGGTAAAGGACTAGGCTGCAGATTATTAGGGCAACCATAAGGGCATGGTCGTGGAATTCGACTAGTTCTTCTATGATTGGGGATGAGGCGTCTTGGAATCCTAGTTGTGAGTGGTTAGCCATGTAGAGATGTACAGGGTTTTCACCTGTAGTTTGGCTTTGACAGGGCCATGTAATTGGTTTACTAACATCTCATTTGAGAAAGAAGCATAGGTGGTTTAGTATGCGGCTGGCTTGAAACCAGTGTACGAGGGTTCGATTCCTTCCTTTCTTGTACTTGGACGAAGGCGGGTTCTTCGAAGGTGTGGTATGGAGGTGGGCAGCCATGGATTCATTCGATGTTTGTGGAGGTTAATTCTGGCTGTGAGACTTTTCGTTTGGAGGCGAAGGCCTCTCAGATGATGAATGTTAGTATGATTACAGCTGTTATAGAGATTAGTGATCCAATGGATGACAGGGTATTTCATAGTGTGTAGGCGTCTGGGTAGTCAGAGTATCGTCGTGGTATGCCCGCTAGTCCTAGGAAGTGCTGGGGGAAGAAGGTTAGGTTTACGCCTGTAAATATAACCCCAAAGTGAGCTTTGGCCCATGTTTGATTTAGAGTGTATCCGGTGAATAGGGGGAATCAGTGGGTGAATCCTGCTAGGATGGCAAAGACTGCGCCTATTGAGAGGACATAGTGGAAGTGTGCTACTACGTAGTATGTGTCGTGCAGGGCAATGTCTAGTGAGGAGTTTGCTAGGACGATTCCTGTGAGGCCTCCAATGGTAAAGAGGAAAATAAATCCGAGGGCTCATAGTATGGGGGGGTCTCATTTGATGGCTCCTCCATGTAGCGTAGCTAATCAGCTAAAGACTTTGATTCCTGTTGGGATGGCGATAATTATAGTGGCAGATGTGAAGTATGCTCGTGTGTCTACGTCTATTCCCACTGTAAATATATGGTGAGCTCATACGATAAATCCTAGGAATCCAATTGATAGTATGGCTCATACTATTCCTATGTAGCCGAATGGCTCTTTTTTACCTGCATAGTAGGCTACTACATGGGAGATAATTCCAAATCCTGGGAGAATTAGGATGTATACTTCTGGGTGCCCAAAGAATCAGAAGAGGTGTTGGTATAGGATTGGGTCTCCCCCTCCTGCAGGGTCGAAGAAGGTGGTGTTTAGGTTGCGGTCTGTGAGAAGCATGGTAATGCCAGCAGCTAGGACTGGTAGGGATAGTAGGAGGAGTACAGCCGTAATTAGTACGGACCATACGAATAGTGGAGTTTGGTATTGTGATAGGGCGGGGGGTTTTATGTTGATGGCGGTGGTGATGAAGTTGATTGCCCCAAGGATGGATGATACGCCTGCTAGGTGGAGGGAGAAGATGGCTAGGTCTACTGAGGCTCCAGCATGGGCTAGGTTTCCTGCTAGGGGGGGATAGACTGTTCATCCTGTGCCTGCTCCTGCCTCTACTGTGGATGAGGCTAGTAGGAGGAGGAAGGATGGGGGGAGTAGTCAGAAGCTTATGTTGTTTATGCGTGGAAATGCTATGTCGGGGGCGCCAATTATGAGGGGAACCAATCAGTTCCCAAATCCTCCAATTATGATTGGTATTACTATGAAGAAGATTATTACGAAGGCATGGGCGGTGACGATTACATTGTAAATTTGATCATCTCCTAGTAAGGTTCCGGGTTGACCAAGCTCTGCGCGGATGAGTAGGCTTAGGGCGGTACCAATTATGCCAGCTCATGCGCCGAAGATCAGATAAAGGGTGCCAATGTCTTTGTGGTTGGTTGAGAATAGTCATCGATTAAGGGTCACAGGTAATGTGGTAAGATGGCTGAGTGTTTAAGCGTTAGGCTGTAGTCCTTTTTACAGAGGTTTGATTCCTCTTCTTATCGGCCCTGTAGTGAAGTTCATGTTGAGTTGCAAGCTCATTGATATGCGCTTAAAGTGCATCGGGGCCTTTTAGGCAGAGGTCCGTTGGTTTAGGGCACCTAGCTGTTAACTAGGGTTGATCGTGGGGTCGAAGCCCACCTGCCTAGGAGATCCTAGCTTAATAAAAGCATCTGGGTTGCATTCAGAGGATGCAGGTTAATGTCCTGCGGATTTTGGCAGAAACTAAGAGAGTTTAACTCTTGTTTAAGGCTTTGAAGGCCTTTGGTTTGATATTATCCTAAGTTTCTTAGATGGTGGCGAGGATTATAGGGGAGAGTGGTAGGAGTGAGATGGATAATGATGTGAGTGTGGGGATTAGGATGTTGGTTGGTTTTTTAGTAGATCATAGTTTTATTTTGTTTGATGGGTTGGGGGGGAGTGTGATTGTTGAGCAGTATGCTAGGCGTAGGTAGAAGAAGAGGCCTAGGAGTGAGAGTATGGAGATTGTTGTGGCTGCTGTGGTTATCTCTTGCTTGATAAGCTCTTGGATGATGGATCATTTGGGCAGGAAGCCTGTTAGTGGGGGTAGGCCTGCTAGCGATAGGAGTGTTAGTATGAGGGTTGTATTTAGTGTGGGGGTTTTGGTTCATGAGGTTATTAGTGTTGGTAGTTTTAGGGTGTTGGTTGTGCTTATGGTTAGGAAGATAGAGGCTGTTATAAGGATGTAGATATAGAAGGCTAGCAGGGTTAGCTTTGGGTTGTAGATAATGATAATAGTTATTCAACCTATGTGAGAGATGGATGAGAAGGCTAAGATTTTTCGGGTTTGTGTTTGGTTAAGTCCTGTTCAGCCACCTAGGGCAATGGATAGGATGGATAGGGTGATTAATAGTGTGGGGTTTAATGAGTGTGATGAGAGTAGGAGAATGGAGATTGGTGGGAGTTTTATTATTGTTGATAGAAGTAGAGCTGTGATAAGGGATGATCCTTGGAGGACTTCTGGGAATCAAAAGTGGAAGGGGGCTAGGCCTAGTTTGATGGCAATTGCAGTGGTTAGGAGGTTGCATGATGGGGGGTAGGTGAGTTGGGTGATGTCTCATTGTCCAGTAGACCAGGCATTGGTTATGCTTGAGAAGAGTACTAGTGCGGAGGCAGCCGCTTGTACTAGGAAGTATTTGGTTGTTGCTTCGATAGCTCGTGGGTGGTGGGACTTTGAGATTAATGGGATGATAGCTAGGGTATTAATTTCTAGCCCAGTTCAGGCTATTATTCAGTGGTTGCTTGTGATTGTGATTGTTGTCCCTAGAAGTAGGCTTATGGTTGATATAAGTTTTGTGGCAGGGCTCATTAGTAGGGGAAGGGGTTGAACCATCATTTTCGGGGTATGGGCCCGATAGCTTTGTTAGCTGACCTTACTAGGAAATAATATAAGGGAAGTATGGAGGATTTTGATTCCTTCTGTGTAGGTTCGATTCCTGCTTTTCTAAGTTTAGGAAATGAGAGGGTTGGTGTACCTCTATGTTCACTTTATCACAGTGACCCTTACGTTCGGGCACATTTCCTTAGGTAAGGAGGTAGGCCCGCGTAAGAGATTGGCATGCTGGTGTGTCAGAGGTGTAAGGATAGTGTTAGTGGGAGGAAGTTTTTTCATAGGAGGTGTATGAGTTGGTCATATCGGAATCGTGGGTATGAGGCTCGGACTCATAGGAAGCTTGAGGAGAGGAGTAGGGTTTTTGTGGCTAAGGTGAGGGGGAATAGTTCTGAGGGTAGGTTGAGTATGCTGGGGTTTAGGAATAGGAGGGTGGTTAGTGTGTTTATTAGTATGATGTTTGCGTACTCGGCTAGGAAGAATAGGGCAAATGGCCCTGCAGAGTATTCTACATTGAAGCCTGATACTAGTTCGGATTCTCCCTCTGTAAGGTCGAATGGTGAGCGGTTTGTTTCGGCTAGTGTTGAGATGTACCATATTATTGCAAGGGGTCATGAAGAGAATATAAGGTATAGGGGCTCTTGTGATGTGGCGAGGGTAGTTATGGTGTAGTTTCCGGTTAGAATAACTATGGATAGGAGGATGATAGCTAGTGTTACCTCGTAGGAGATGGTTTGTGATACTGCCCGCAGTGCACCGATTAGGGCGTATTTTGAGTTGGATGCTCATCCTGATCATAGGGTTGAGTAGACTGCTAGGCTAGATATTGCTAGGAGGAATAGGAGGCCTAGGTTTAGGTCTACGAGGGGGAATGGTAGGGGGAGGGGGATTCAGATTGTCAGTGCGAGGAGGAGGGCGAGTATTGGGGTTGTGATGAACAGGAGTGGCGAGGATGTGGAGGGGCGGATGGGCTCTTTGATAAATAGTTTAACCCCATCGGCAACGGGCTGTAGTAGCCCGAACGGGCCGATGATGTTTGGCCCTTTTCGGGATTGTATGTAGCTTAGGATTTTTCGTTCAACTAGGGTGAGGAATGCTACGGCAATTAGAATGGGGATTATGTAGGTTAGTGTTATGATGGGGTAGGTTGGGGGGATGTTTGGTCATATCATGGGGAAGCTAGAGAGAGGATTTGAACCTCTGATTAAAGGGTTTAAGTCTTTTGCATTTGCCGGGTTTTGCTACACTAGCAACCATTTTCTGGGGGGGCAAAGCGTGGCCCTTTGGTGATTTAGTTGTGGGCATCACTTAAGGGGAGGGCGTGCTAGGGGTATTGGCCCTATCTTTCCGGTCCTTTCGTACTAGGAAGGATTGGTCATAGATAGAAACCGACCTGGATTGCTCCGGTCTGAACTCAGATCACGTAGGACTGTTAATCGTTGAACAAACGAACCCTTAGTAGCGGTTGCACCACTAGGATGTCCTGATCCAACATCGAGGTCGTAAACCTCCTCGTCGATATGGGCTCTTGGGGGAGATTGCGCTGTTATCCCTGGGGTAGCTTGGTCCATTGATCAATTTTATTGGGTCTGGGTACTGTTAGTACGTTGAGGGGTTGCTCTTGGTTAAGGGGTTTGGCCTTGTTTTTGGAGGGTTTGTTTTTCTCCAGGGTCGCCCCAACCTAAAAATGTTAGCCAGCATTTTGGGTGGTGGGCCTGGTGGGTTTGTGAGGTGGTGTAGAGTGGCTATTGATTTTTAAGTTCCACAGGGTCTTCTTGTCTTATGTATTTATCCCTGCTTTTGCACAGGGAGATCAGTTTCACTGATTGTCTGCAGGAGACAGCTAAGACCTCGTTTGGCCGTTCATACAAGTCTCGATTTATGGGACAATTGATTGCGCTACCTTTGCACGGTTAGGATACCGCGGCCGTTGAACGTAATGTCACTGGGCAGGCATCACCTTCAATACTTGTTTGGCTGAAGGCTATGTTTTTGGTAAACAGTCGGGCCTTGGGTTTGCCGAGTTCCTTTTGCAGAGTTTGATCGTCCTAGTGTGCGCTCCTGGGTTGGGTTGACAGGGTGTATACAATATTTGGTCTAGGGGGTGGTATTGTGGTTGTGCTGTTAGTGGTGTATGGGCTAGCGCTTAAGGGGATGTGGTATCCTGGTTACTCGTTCTAGCATTAGTTCATCTATTGTTATAGATTGGCCTGTTAGGGGTGTAGGGATTCGTGTTGTTATTGGATTTTTGGTTTGGAGCTTTGACGCACTCTTGGGTGGTGGCTGCTTTAGGGCCTACAGGTTGGGGGGGGGGGGGGGGGTGTGTCTTATCCGCTGGTGGAGGTTGTGTTCTTTGTTAAAGGAGCTGTACCTCCTTTAAGTAACTCCTAGTCCGTTACATGGGAATTTAGGTTGGTTTGGTTTGGGTGGAAGGGGCTAGGGGAGAACTTAGATTCGTTTTACAGGCAACCAGCTATCACCCAGCTCGTGTTGGCTTTTCACCTCTACTAACAAGTCTTCCCACTCTTTTGCAACAGAGATGGGTTGGCTCAGGGTAGCTGCTTGTAAGTAGCTCGCTTGGGTTTCGGGGTGGCAGGCTTAAGGTCTCTTTGTCTGATCGTTCTTGCTAGATCATGATGCAAAAGGTACAAGGGTTTATCTTTGCTATTTGGTGCTTGGGTTGTCATTGCTATTTCATCTTTCCCTTGCGGTACTTCTATCTATGGCGTCCGGAGGTTGCACTTTTCTATCGCCTATACTAGGTTAGGGGTAATGTTTTAGTTAGTGGGGCTAGTGGGTTTTTGATTGTGGTGGTTGGAGCTAGAATGGGCCTATCAAGGCGATCTGGTGGGTGGCAGATATCTTTCAGGTGTAAGCTGAATGCTTTGTGTTGTAGCTACGCCTTGAGTATGCTAAGTACACCTTCCGGTACACTTACCTTGTTACGACTTACCTCATCTTTAGCTGTGTTGTTGTATTAGTTAGTGGTTTTGGGGGGCTTATGATGAGGGTGACGGGCGGTGTGTACGTGCCCTAGGACCGGCTTAAGGAGAGCATGATTATCTCTCTTTACTGTTAAATCCGCCTTCTAGGGGTAAGTTTCAGACCTCTTTTCGTGGGGTGTCCTATTTTAGGAAATGTAGCCCATTTCTTCCACTTCGTGGGCTATACCTTGACCTGTCTTGTTAGCGGGGGCGGGCTATTGGGCTCGCTGCTGTGCTTTCATGAAGGCGGGCTGTGACGGCGGTATGTAGGCTGTTTTGGCAAGAAGTGGTCGGGTGTATCGTGGGTTATCGATTATAGAACAGGCTCCTCTAGGTGGGTTTAGGGCACCGCCAAGTCCTTAGAGTTTTAAGCGTTTGTGCTCGTAGTTCTCGGGCGGATGTTTTATGTGTTGGAAACATCGGGATTTAGGGCCAGGCATAGTGGGGTATCTAATCCCAGTTTGTGCCCTGGCTTTCGTGGGGTTGGATGAGTCTTGGCGATTAAGATTGTTTTGGTTGGGTTTCAGGGTACCTTGGGCTTATGACAGCTTGGGTGGTGGTTTAATCTTAATTGGCTAATGATATTCTGGGGCCACCCTTTACGCCGTGTGCGGTTAATTTGGGCCTCTTGTATGACCGCGGTGGCTGGCACAAGATTTACCGGCCCATGGTTGCTCTGGCTAAGTCAGGCTTGCGCCTATTGCTTAATGTTGACTACTGCTGAGTACCCGTGAGGGTGTGGCGAGGCGAGGCGTCTTGGGCTACGGTTTAGGTGGTGTGCCTGATGCCTGCTCCTTTCGTCTTGGTAAGATGTTTGGGGCGTTTGCACTGGGGTGCGGATACTTGCATGTATGTATCGAGCAATAATTAACGGTAAGGTTGGGACTAAGTCTTTTGTCTCTGGGGTGGTGTTCCATCTTGGCATCTTCAGTGCCATGCTTTGATTTAAGCTACAGGGAC